CTTGATGAACCAGCGTTTATATATAGATGTAGGAGGATTTGTTTGGGAAGCAAGAAGCCCCTTTGACATCTCTTCATCTGCAAAGAATTCTCGACGTGAAAACACAGAGACGGAGGGTTGATCCTTGAATAGGGAAAGGAATGGATCCGCAGGGTCCCAAATGAATTGGCTTGTTCGAAAAAAGCCTTGTTCTTTGGAAGATCTATATCGTGTCTGGTACTGCATGGTTCCACTCTGCAAGAACTCCGAATCATTCTCTTGAAGCCCATCCTCTTTATGATAAATGATCCATTTACCCCGAAATGACCCAGTCCGATAGGGAAATCCCAATTCAGTGGGCCTTTCGATACAATCAAATAGATTGCCACAAGGGCGCCATATTCTAGGAGCCCAAACTATCTGATTGAATAAATCCTCCTCTATCTGTTGCGGATCGAGGCCCCCTTCTTCAAACTCCGATTCGTATTTTTCATATAGAAATCTCTGATCAACGATAGAACAAGATCCATTTTGCATCATATCTAACTGATTCCTCGGTTCGGACCGAAGAAGTAATGTCACTCGATTATTATCAAACTGACTGCAATATTTTTCTGTCCGTGAGGATCCCGCCAGAGCCAGAGCGCCTTCTGCTTCTAATAGTAATAATAGTAATAGGCCATGAACTAGATCAGAATCATTCTCAACGAATCCATAAGAAGTGATCCAATTTTTTTCATCGTGTCTGGATGAAGACCAAAGATCTTGAGCGACCGATCCGGCAGAACAACTCAAAAGATAAAGAAGTATCGTTAATTTCTTCATGCTCGTTCCAAGTTCGAAGTACCATTTGTACAAATAAGAATCCCCTCCCTTACATGATTTCTTCTTCATATAGATAGATATAGGATCTATGGGGCAATTACTTAGAAGTACATTTTGTGTAACAGCCCTTCCTATCTGATAGAAAAGGATCCCATGATCCTGAAACGATCTTATCTGGGATCGAAAATCCCAAGTTTTTCTATGAAGAGCTGATCTAATTGTATTAGTTTCTATAATGGATTTCTTCTGTGTAATACTAATTGATAGGGCCTCATTGATAAGTGCTACAGGATCTCGCGCATTGGAACCCATGGTTATGGACCCGAATCCATTAGTATGGAACATCTTCTTTTCCAAGTGAAATCCCCTAGTATATGAAAGAATGAAAAAGTGCTTTCGTTGTTGTGGAAGAAGAAGCCTTCGTATCTTAATGCATGTATTTAATTTATTCGGAGCTATTAGAGCGGGATCCACTTTTTGGGGAATATGAGTCGAAGCAATAACAAGAATCTTTCCAGTGGAACATCTTTCACAATCCCTGGAGAGATAGTTCTCTAATAGACCGAGGGATAAGTAATTCGACTCATTCACATGCAGATCGTGAATGTTTGGAATCCATATTATGCAAGGAGACATTGCTTTTGCTAATTCGAATCGAAGGGTGATATCAAATCGGTCTATTTTCGGCGTCATATGCATAGTTAGCACATTCGTCATAGTTAGCAGCTCCTTATCAATATCAAGATCAAGGTCATCATCACTATCATAAATATCGTCACTATCATCAATATCGATATCATCAATAAGATAACCTTTAGGCAGGAACTTGTTCGGAAATACCGTAATGAAAGGAACATAGGAGTTTGTCGCTAGGTATTTGACCAAACAGGATCGCCCAGTTCCTATAGAACCTATCACTAAAATACCTCTAAAAGGGGATAGGGCTAAGCGGAGCGAAAAGGGTTTTCCATGAGGAGATGGGGAATGAAAACTATTAGCCCCACACGAGGTTTGTGAATAAGTGATTGTCTGATAATGAGCAAGGAATATCCGTCTTTCTGCTAAACAGGATCTATTGAACTCATAATTCATTAGATCCTTTTGATGAATGTCAACTAAGTATCGTAAGGAAATTGATCCCGGTTGTTCAATCATTTGATAACCAGAGTCATTCTTTGATAAATGATCACTATGAGTCAGACTCAATAGAATTTGATCAATCCTTTTTTCTGTCGTTAAGGTGGAGAACTGAACCAAGAATTCTCTTTCTTCATCATCAATCGAATAACTGTTCGCTACCCAGAATTCTATTTTCTCATCAATCCAATCACCGTTCACGTTTTTTCTTTTTCTTATCAATGAATAGATCTCTTTACTTGTACGACTTAGATGTCTCGTATTTATCGAAAAGATGATTCGATTGATGGGATTCGGCATGATACTTACAAGATCGATGAGGTTGATCTTCCAATATTTCTTCTTAGAACGTAGTGATTTGACCCCATAAGCGGGACCACAACCCAATAGCATGTTGGCACCAGAAGCAGAACCCCGTATTTCTTCCAGAGAATCTCCTAATTGTTCCAGAACAACTAGAAAGAGATTCTTTAACCAGAAAGCATTCAGTTCAGATGTAGGATACCTATCCAGAAGTTTTTGAAATTCCATCATGTATGATGGAATCATCAAAGATTTG